TTTGTTGTTCAAAATGAATGGTTTCATTTTTGTAATTTTCTAATTGTTCCAAAGTCTTAGAAGTTGCATTAATCAAATTCAACTTTTCGCGTTCTATTTCAGAGTATCCAGTCATTCGAAACTGATCCGCTTCCATTTCTACTTTCCGTAAGCGGGCGCGGGCTTTTTCCAACTGGTCTAGGGCCCCCTCGCGCAGTTCTTCTGAATTTCTAATAGTTTTCAAGATCCTCTGTTTTCGATTATCTAATAAATCACTTAACACTCCCTTTCCAAAAAAAATCAACACACCAAGTACTACGCTTAAATTTATTAGATTTGTTGCAAAAATATCGGTATTAAACCCGAAACTCCCGGCGGATGGCCAATAACCCAAGGAAAGGAAAGAATCGGTTACATTTTTCATACGATCTCCTCTTTCTTATAGTTATAGCTTTCTTATAGATAGACTACTTTTTTTCTATTCTTTTTGTATTATTTTATTATGAATTTCCCTATTTCTAAATAAAAAATACTAAAATAGAGTCAAAAAAAATATTGATTTAGAAATGGGTTTTAATGGATTTTTTTCAATTGGAAATTTCCAATAAGCCTGATACTTATTCGATTCGAATTAGGTACCAGGTCTTATACAGGTAAGTTGCGAAATACCACGTTTGTTACAATTGCAATACTTCCTAAAAAAAGTTCTTACATTGGACTAAGAAGGTAAAGGAAAAAATGAGTTGGAGTGTTAATTCCTCATCCTCAAACCAGTGATTTCCGTGGGTTGTTGTTCCTAAATAATAAAATTGTAGGAGTTAAATATGAATCTTAATATAATTCTAAAAAACAAGAGCAGCAAATCCACGGAAATAAACAAAAATGTGTGTTTTTAGGATTAAACAAAGGGATTCGCAAATAAAAGAGCTAATGCTACAACCAGCCCATAAATTGTTAAAGCTTCCATGAAAGCCAGACTAAGCAATAAAGTACCTCGTATTTTTCCTTCCGCCTCTGGTTGTCTCGCGATCCCTTCTACAGCCTGTCCCGCAGCAGTACCTTGACCAACCCCAGGTCCAATAGAAGCAAGCCCGACGGCCAATCCAGCAGCAATAACGGAAGCGGCAGAAATCAGTGGATTCATGATAAGTTCCTCGCACCAAAACAAAAATAAAGAAATAGTTAATGATACAATCAACCAATATTCAATTCATAATTACAGACGAAATGGAAAGGCTTCTATTGAAATCCCTATCTAAATTCACAATAGTAAGACAAATTAGATATATCTTTAGTTCATATATACCTAGTTAATGTCTAATATCACATATACATGTCTTTCCCCCATACCGTAAACCAAATATTGTATCTTAAAGTCATCGGGATTCTCGAATCATTCTTCGAAAGATTGACAAGAGTTGTCTTATAGCAATTAGATTATATACACCTAGTTCGACCCCCTCTTCCAGAGAATATTCATTGGGGGGTATAAATAGTCAAAAAAGAATTTTAGGAAAAAGATCTTTTAGATCTCTCCCCCCCCCTTTTTTTTTTTACAATTCCCCAATATCGTAACCTTTTTTACAATTACGCTAGCTCGTCTATACCTTTATTTATACCTTATTTGATTTGTATATTTATCTTACCTAAGTGGATTACCTTGAACGGCGCATACATTGCGTCAGGCTAGACTGTGTCGAAAACTAGTCAATGATGACCTTCCATGGATTCGCCTATATAAGCCGCAGCTAGGGTTGCAAAAATAAGAGCTTGAATACCGCTTGTAAATAATCCAAGGAACATGACTGGTATAGGAACTACTAAGGGTACTAAAGAAACAAGAACAACAACTACTAATTCATCAGCTAAAATATTTCCGAAAAGTCGAAAACTAAGCGATAACGGTTTTGTAAAATCTTCTAAGATGTTAATAGGTAAAAGGATTGGGGTTGGTTGAATGTATTTACCGAAATAACCCAATCCCTTTTTTGTAAGGCCCGCATAGAAATATGCTATTGACGTGAGTAAAGCTAAAGCAACGGTAGTGTTTATATCATTTGTGGGTGCGGCTAACTCCCCATGAGGTAACTGTATGATTTTCCAGGGTAAAAGAGCCCCTGACCAATTCGAAACAAAAATAAATAGAAACATAGTTCCAATAAAGGGAACCCATGGACCATATTCTTCCCCAATTTGAGTTTTGCTCACGTCTCGAATGAATTCAAGGACATATTCAAAGAAATTCTGACCGTCAGTAGGAATGGTTTGCGGATTACGAACAGCTATAATGGCTGAACCTAATAAAATAGCAATTACGACCCAAGAAGTAATAAGTACTTGGGCATGGACTTGGAAACTTCCTATTTGCCAATAGAAATGTTGGCCTACTTCCACACCGGATATGTCGTATAAACCTTTTAGTGTTTTGATAGAACATAATAGAACATTCATATTACCCTCTGAAAGAAATATAACTTAAAAAGGAATTATTTTGATTCAACCATCTTTTTTTCGATTTGCC